TCTTAACACCAATCATATTAGTGCTAGATAGAAATGGTAACTCCAAAGATTTCTTTGTACTCAACGCTTATGATTTCCAGGAATTAGTCACTTCAACGGTCTTTGATGGTTATACGGGTACCAAAAGTACGAATGAGATGGATCTTTGTTTTCCTAACCATTCTTTTTCTTTTTAGTCCCGATACCGATAAGGAAAAGGGTTATTTATAACAAAGTTTTTGTGTTGTTGATTCCTAGGTGTAGTGCTTTTTCCCCGATGCCACCTATTGGTACTAAATGAAGTAGTATTGACCTCCAATAAAGAACCTATAGATGTAACCTTTCGCTCAATACTAAAATTGATAATTGAAGCATCTAAGGCTGCATCAATCGAGGATACACGACAGAAGGAATTGCTCTATCTCTAAACTTCACCTTCACCAAGCGTAGGTTTCTTTCACTAATTTGTTTTTTTTTTCTATTCCTAACTACGTTCTTTTCTCGTAAAACTGAGGGGTAAAAAAAACAAGAAAAAATCAAATCGCACCATCTCTGTAATAGGTAAATGCCTTTTTTTCTCCTGAAGTTGTCGGAATTATTCGTAATAAAATATTGGCTACAATCGAAGAGGTCTTATCAATAAAATTTCCATTTATTCGAGATCTAGGCATAATTAGCAATTCATTCTATAATTCTTCTCATCCCCTTTCGGGTAAAACGATCCCACAAAAAAGGAATTGTACAGTACAAAATAACATAAAAACAGACTTATTGGAAAAAATTTGGTGTCTCTCTTTTGGACAAAGATGAAATGAAATAGTTGAAATAAAAAGATTCATCGGACGATTCATGAATTTCATGGATTAGCTGATGAAAGAAGTTGTTGTTGATAAATATGAAATTGAAAAAGAAATTTTTTTTTATGGAACCATCGCATCAGGCGGTCATACATGTACTACAATTCAGATAATTAAGATGAAGAACTCGCTATTCATTCGGATTTTGGTCAAGAATAACATTCTGTAGGAGAGATGGCCGAGTGGTTCAAGGCGTAGCATTGGAACTGCTATGTAGACTTTTGTTTACCGAGGGTTCGAATCCCTCTCTCTCCGTTTCTTTTCATTCATCAACGTTACCTACTACAATGTATCAAAGAAAATAAGAATTGATATCATTATTTGAACGCCTTATTTAATAGACATTATCTATCCCTAATTAATACCTGCGAAAATACAAATCGAAATATCGTCTTGATATTGAAAAGAAGAAAAAAATCAAAAGAATCCTATTGCCGATCCTTTTTTGATACGTGAATGAGACAGGGTACGAGGTACTCTATTTACTTCAGCAAAAGGAGTCAAAATTGGTATGAACCTTGCTTTTTTCTTTTCGTTAGAATCAAGTCTGACGGGAATAATATTCTACGACCAATAACTCATTTATTTTCAGACCGATCCATTTACTATCTATTATTTGATTTACAAATCCTTTATATTGTAAGGAGTCAATAGTCAAATGGTTTGGCAATTCCCCGCGGGGGGATGAAACAAGATAATTTTGAATCAGAGTTTTCGATCTTTCTTTATCCTTCGTAGTAATAATATCTCGGGGTTTGCAACGATAACTTGGTATATCCACTATACGACCATTAACTAAAATGTGTCTATGGTTAACTAATTGTCTGGCTCCTGGAATGGTCGAAGCCATACCTAATCGAAAAAGGATGTTATCCAAACGCATCTCGAGTAGTTGTAGTAAAACCTGGCCTGTTGACCCTTTGGCTTTTCCAGCAATATGCACATATTTAAGTAATTGTCGTTCTGTCAAACCATAATGAAAACGCAATTTCTGTTTCTCTTCTAAACGAATACGATATTGTGATCTTTTTCCAGAGCGCAATTGGGTTTGAAGATCACTTCTGGATCTGGGTCTTTTACTAGTTAGTCCTGGTAAAACCCCCAGCCGGCGTATTTTTTTGAAACGAGGTCCTCGGTAACGAGACATAGAAAGGCTCCTTTTTGATTCACTTTTATTTGACAAAAAAATATAAAATCAGACTGAACTAAAGGATCAGCAAAGCAAAACTCAATTTACTAAAGTCCTACAAAACAGAATAAAATAAATTTGATCAATTCAATTTTATCAATATTCGGATTTTTTGTATATATAGGAAATTCAAGCAAAGGTTACGTTTTCCAATTTCTTCTGTAGAGATCTAATTGTTCTAGTCAACTTTTTTCTTTATAGCTATAGCTGCAAGTTATCATGACATAATAGATTGGTGATCCGACATTTAGAGAAAGCGAGAGTAGAGATTTTCAATCATGTAAATAAAAAAATAGATAAAAAAAAGAGCCGGCTATCGGAATCGAACCGATGACCATCGCATTACAAATGCGATGCTCTAACCTCTGAGCTAAGCGGGCGGATATAAGAGCAATAGTGTATAGGAATACAGGAAACTATCGAATCTTAGCTATTTCCTAGTGATTCTTATTCTTTTTTTCTTTTATTTATTGATTCTTTCAATTTCTTCTATTTATTAAATATTAGTTATATATTTTAGATTCTATTTAGAAAATAGAAATAGAAAACTATTTAGATCTAGATAAATTAGATATCTAAATAGAAATCTAAATTCAATTCCATATTCATATATATGAAATATGAAAAGAAAATATCAATGAAATTAGAATTCGAAATGAAAAAAAAATAAGAATGAATATCGACCGTTCCACTATTCAAAACTACACTGTAAAAATGAAGGAGGAGGAAAGGCATATATATATATGTGGTATATATCTATCCATATTGAATTGCGGATAGATCAATGATAAAATCATTTTATATTGAAAAAATAGGGTTTATAGATGATTTATAGATGAAATGATATAATGATATAATATAGAATAGAGAAAAAAAAGAAAATAACAGCATACACTTTTTCAATATAGGAATCATTACCTAATGGATTTAATAGTGCCAAGATAAATGAAAGAGGTGGATGGAATTACAGCTGGATCCTTGTCTCAAAGGCTCAAAGGAAAGGGGGATATGGCGAAATTGGTAGACGCTACGGACTTGATTGAATTGAGCCTTGGTATGGAAACCTGCTAAGTGGTAACTTCCAAATTCAGAGAAACCCTGGAACTAAAAAAGGGCAATCCTGAGCCAAATCTTTATTTCGAGAGAAAAAACGATGGAAAATGAGAATAAAAAGGGGATAGGTGCAGAGACTCAATGGAAGCTGTTCTAACAAATGAAATTGATTACGTTACGTTAGTAGCTAAAAGACTTCTATCGAAATGACAGAAAGGATACGTCTTATATACCTAAGACGTACGTATACATACTGACATAGCAAACGATTAATCACAACCCAAATCTTATATCTAATTCTATTCTGTATCTCTATATATTTAGATATGAATTTTGAAATTTCTATATGAAAATAGAAATCTTCTCTTTCTTTCTATTAATATTATATTATTAATATGAGTAATATAATAGTATGAGATAAGGATCTATAAGAAACCCTATATTTCTATTTCTATTCTTTTTTCATTAGAATGATAGAGATCAAAAAGATATATGAAAAATTGAAGAGTTATTGTGAATCACTTCCAATTGAAGTTGAAAAAAGAATAGAATTCGAATATTCAATAATCAAATTATTCATTCCATAATTTTTGATAGATCTTTTGAAATTTAATCGGACGAGAATAAAGAGAGAGTCCCATTTTACATGTCAATACCGACAACAATGAAATTTATAGTAAGAGGAAAATCCGTCGAATTTTTAAATCGTGAGGGTTCAAGTCCCTCTATCCCCAATAAAAAGCCCATTTTACTTCCTCGCTCTTTATTTATCCTCATCCTCTGTTATTCATTTTTTTTTTCATCAGTGACTCAGTTTAAACAAAATGAAATATCTTTCTCATTTTATTCACTCTGTTCTTTCACAAATGGATCCGAATCTAAATCCTCGTATCTTTTTCCAATCCAATCTCATTTGTTTTGTATAATACGATATGAAGATATATGTTCAAGGAATCTCCGTTATTGAATCATTCATAGTCTATATCTTTTTCCTTACATTTACAAAAAAAAAAGTCTTCTTTTTGAAGATCCAAGAATTTCAGGGGCTAGAGCCAATTTGTTAAGATTTTCTTTTTTAGTTCTTTTCATTGACATAGATAGAAGTACTCTACTAGGATGATGCACGGGAAATGGTCGGGATAGCTCAGTTGGTAGAGCAGAGGACTGAAAATCCTCGTGTCACCAGTTCAAATCTGGTTCCTGACACGTGAATAATGTATCGGATAGATCTTTATTAATACCTCATACAAATGAAATTAATCCATTAAGACGGATCGGAATAGATATTCTTTACTTTATTCACAAATTCGTAGGAAGATTGGATTGGAAAAAGATTTCAAATCCAAAAGGTATCTCTGAAGTAGATGGTGATTTATAGAGTAATCCTTGATCATAATTTCCAGTATGAGTACTGTGTCGAAGGTAAAACCTTGTGATTAGTAGTAAAAAATTGATTTTCCTGTTGATATACAGTTCTATATCTTGGCACCAACCCATAATGATCAAAGTCGAATTGCGAGCCTATTAATGAAGAAAATTAAATGAAAAAACAACTGGTACCATAGATAAGCGGCCATACTTGACCAATTCGAGAGATCATTCGATATAGTTGAAATAATTAAATTGGGGTTATTTGGTTAAGTAATGGAAACTAAACCAAATTAAGAAATGTTTCAATGTCATCCTTTCCTTTTCTTTTGATTGTCTAAATATTCAGCTAAGACCATTCCAACGCTCCTTTTCGCCATGCATAAACTGAACCCACAATTGGGAATGAAAGCTTATAAGCTTCTATAAATACAGATACACCCAATACATCAAAGCTCATTGTCCATGGATAATGAAAGACCGTTTTAACAGCAAAAAAAACAAAAACTAGAGCAAACATGTAATAGCAAATTCGGAATTGTACCCAAGCATCCCCATTGGTTCTCTACCTGATTCATAACTAGTAAACTTTTCTGGACCTTCCCTAAAATACCATAAATGACAAATGTCAAGATAGGAATAACGCTTGATATGATATTATTAGGAATGCCCAGAAAATATGATATTCGTGAAATAGAAACAGAAAATTATGAATGTGGAATAGGTTGAATTATTCCATTTGAATTGGAATTTGAAAATCATATAGAACTTTTTAGATGAAACAAGAAAAGATTTTTGATCCGCATAGTTGAGAGTTTTTTTGCTGTAGGACATACCTTGTTTCAAAATTCATCTAATGTCATCCCACTTCTCTTTTTCTTTTTTTTTTCTCCTTTTTTCAATTCTCTTTCTATATGTGATGTGAAATATAGAATGTTCTTATACTTAGTTATTTTTCTTTTCTATTCTACTTATTCTTATACTTAGTTTATACTTATTATCTTATAGAATCTTATATCTATTTTTTCTATTTCATATTGATCTTATATCTTATTATTTCATATTGATCTTATATCTTATAAATATAAATAGAAAGTCAAAGTAAAGAATTCCCTATCTTATATTAACCTTTATATTAACTTAAAATAATTATAGATAGTAATTAGAGTAATATACTATATTAAGAGTAATATAGTAAAGAAGAAATTAAAATTAAAAAGAAAAAGAATAAAAAGATGATAAAGAACATATGTAATTTCTTCATGAAAGTGGATGAAGAGAGATGGGTATTTGATCCGAGATTTGACAAATACCAATTGAGTCCGTTGGAATGAATTATTGTGTTTATTTTATTGTTCCTACTACTACTCAAATTACTATACAAAAGAAAAATGAAATGTATTAGGGCTATACGGACTCGAACCGTAGACCTTCTCGGTAAAACAGAGAAACTTATTATTATCGAAATGATTCGAACTGTTTCAAAGACCCAACATGCATTTTGTTGCATTGGGCTCTTTCATCAACCGATGTAAAAATCAGTTAGTCCACCATAGTTTTCTTTAGAGGAAGATAAGAAGATATTGAGATGGCTCCATGTGCTCTGATTCATTATTTGTATCCTGATCTAGGAGCAATACCAAAGTGTTTCAAAGAAGGGTGACCTTTATTTAGGTCTGCCTTCGGCCTAGATCAACCTAAATGAAATGCAGTCTCTATCGCTCCGCTGCAAGAGTAAAATATGAGACTTCATACACCTCAAAGCTCATAGGACGAAAAGAGGTTCTTTTGAGATCCTTATACTCATTATGCCTGGCATTGAATGTGGGCTGAGCATTTACCTTATAATGGCAGGTTCTATTTGATTTAGCACCGGAATTCACACTTGAACCGGATCAAACCAAATTTGTCAGGCTATTTTTCTCTTGTTCTCTCGAATCTACGGAGTAAGACATCAACTTTTCAAAAAGATCAATTATGGTCATTGCATAATGAGCTTCTTTGAAAAACATTGGCGCACGTGTAAACGAGGTGCTCTACCTAACTGAGCTATAGCCCTTGTCATAACCATTTTAATATAGAGATAATTTCTTGTCAAGAAGGGTATCCCATAATCTCACATGATAACTCTCTGATCTGTTTATGTTTACTGGTAAAAGATTAATATTGCTTAGAAAACATATTTTACCTATAATCCATCGAAGTGATGGAGACCTTTTTTGTGGTGATAAATGACCTACTTAACCCAGTGGTTAGAGTATTGCTTTCATACGGCAGGAGTCATTGGTTCAAATCCAATAGTAGGTAGAACTTATTAGATACCGGATTCCATGGTATCTAATAAGTTTTTCTACTCATCCTCTTTTTTTCGTTATGTTCTTATCATCAGATTAATCAAATTAGACTTCATTGTGGTCAATTTGTGAAATCAAGATGTAGTGTGTATTATATAATAAAGATAAAGAAATCTTTTTATTTTGATTGAATGTATTGACTACTAAGAGGAAATTACTTTGACAGCTTCTACTCGTGTCCTAGCTCGTCTGAGAGCTAGATTTGCCTCAATTGCTTGTCTCTTACCCTCAGCTTTACTCAAGTTAGCTTCAGCTATTTCAAGAGTTTTTTGAGCTTCTTGTGGATCAATGTCAGTACTAATTTCTGCACCATTTCCTAAAATGGTGATCTCATTATTACTTATTCTAGCAAAACCGCCCATAAGAGCTACCGTTAACCATCGATCTTTTAGCCGTATTCTCAAAAGACCTATATCTACAGCCGTGGCAATGGGGGCATGATTTGGTAATACCCCAATTTGTCCACTATTAGTAGATAAAATAATCTCTTTCACTTCAGAATCCCAAATCATTCGATTTGGAGTCAGTACACAAAGATTTAAGGTCATTTCTTCAATTTGCTCTCCTCTTCTAAGTTCATAGCTTTCGCGGTAGCTTCATCGATGTTACCCACCAAATAAAAGGCCTGCTCGGGAAGACCATCTAATTCTCCGGAAAGGATGAATTGAAACCCCCGAATTGTTTCTGCTAGACCAACATA